TTTTTTTGGACAGAATAGACAAAACGTTTTTTTTTTCTTTTGATATCTCCGGAATGATGAACCTAATTTTTAGGAATTGGGTGGGGAAAGGTCCGGAATTAAAAACTTCGGATTCTGAGGAAAAAGAGGCAAAAGAAAAGGAAAAAACAAAGGAGGAGAAACAGGAAGAGAATGAACGGATAGCAATAGCAGAAAATTGGGATACTATTCTATTTGCTCAAGCAATAAGAGGTTCTATGTTAGTAACACAATCGATTCTTAGAAAATACATCGTATTGCCTTCATTGATAATAGCTAAAAATCTCGGCCGTATGTTATTATTTCAATTCCCCGAGTGGTACGAGGATTGGAAGGAGTGGAATAGAGAAATGCATGTTAAATGCACCTATAATGGTGTTCAATTATCAGAAACAGAATTTCCGAAAGACTGGCTAACAGACGGTATTCAAATAAAGATCCTATTTCCCTTCTGTCTGAAACCTTGGCACAGATCTAAGCTACGATTCGATCATAGAGATCGAATGAAAAAGAAAGGAAAAAAAGAAAATTTTGGTTTTTTAACAGTCTGGGGGATGGAAACTGAACTACCTTTTGGTTCTCCCCGAAAAGGACCTTCGTTTTTTGACCCCATTTGGAAAGAACTCGAAAAAAAAATTAGAAAAGTGAAAAAGAAATGTTTTCTAGTTCTAAGAGCTTTAGGAGAAAGAAAAAAATGGTTTCTAAGGGTCTTAAAAGAAAAAACAAGATGGATTCTCAAAACAGTTCTATTTATAAAAAGAATAATAAAAGAGTTTGCAAAAGTAAATCTAATTTTCTTATTTGGATTGAGGAAAGTATATGAACCAAATGAAAATAGAAAAGATTCTATAATTAGTAATAAGATTAACCATGAATCGATCATTCGAATTAGATCTGTGGATTGGACAAATTATTCACTGACAGAAAAAAAAATGAAGGATCTGGCTGATAGGACAACCACAATCCAAAATAAAATAGAAAGGATTACAAAAGACAAGAGAAAAGTATTTCTAACTCCAAATAGAAAGATTAGTCCTAACGAGACGGGTTGTGATGATAAAAGATCGGAATCACAGAAACATATTTGGCAGATATCAAAAAGAGGAGGTGCCCGATTAATACGTAAATGGCACTATTTTATGAAATCTTTCATTGAAAGAATCTATATGGATATCTTTCTATGTAACATTAATATTCCCAGAATAAATGCACAACTTTTCCTTGAATTTGAATCAACAAAAAAAATTATCGACAAAGACATTTCCAATGATGAAAGAAATAAAGAAGGAATTGATGAAACAAATCAAAATGCAATTCACTTTATTTCGACTATAAAAAAGTCTCTTTCTAATATTAGTAATAATAAATCACAGATTTATTGTGACTTATCTTCCTTGTCCCAAGCATATGTATTTTACAATTTATCACAAATCCAAATTATTAATAAGTATTACTTGAGATCTGTACTTCAATATCGCGGAGCATATCTTTTTCTTAAGGATAGAATAAAGGACCATTTTGGGACACGAGGAATATTGGATGCCAAATCAAGGTCTAAGAAACTTCCGAATTCTGGAATGAATGAATGGAAAAATTGGTTAAGGGGTCATTATCAATACAATTTATCTCAGACTAGATGGTCTAAATTAGTACCGCAAAAATGGCGAAATAGAGTCAATCAACGTCGTATGATTCAAAATAAAGACTCAAAAAAAGATTCATATGAAAAGGAAAAAGACCAATTAATTCATTACGAGAAACAAAATAATTATGTAGTGAACTCATTACCGAGTCAAAAAGAAAAATTTAAAAAACACTACAGATATGATCTTTTATCACATAAATATATTCATTATGAAGACAGGAAGGACTCATATATTTATGGATCGCCATTCCAAGTAAATGGAGACCGAGAGATTCCATATAATTACAACATGCCTAAACCCGAATCATTTTATGTACCCGGGGGTATAGCTATTAATGATTATCTAGGGGAAGGGTCTATTATTGATACGGGGAAAAATCCGGATAGAAAATATTTGGAGTGGAGAATTCTCAATTTTTTTCTTAGAAAGAATATCGATATTGAGACTTGGACCGATATAGATACTGGAACCAACATTAATAAAAATACTAAGACTGGGACTAATGATTATCAAATAATTGATAAGAAAGATCTTTTTTATCTCACGATTCATCAAGAAATCAACCCATCCAATCAAAAAAAAAGGTTTTTTTTTGATTGGATGGGAATGAATGAAGAAATGCTACATCGTCCCATATCGAATCTAGAACCCTGGTTCTTCTCAGAATTTGTGCTACTTTATGATGCATATAAGATTAAACCGTGGATCATACCAATCAAATTACTTATTTTCAATTTGAATGGAAATGAAAACATTAGTGAAAATAAAAACATCAACAGAAATCAAAAAAAGGATCTTCGTCTATCATCTAATCAAAAAGAATATCTTGAATTAGAGAATCGAAATCAAGAAGAAAAAGAAGAGCTGGGTCAAGGGAATCTTGGATCAGATCCACGAAACCGACAAAAAGATCTTGAAAAAGATTCCGCGGAATCAGACATTAAAAAACGTAGAAAGAAAAGACAATCCAAGAGCAATAAGGAAGCGGAACTAGATTTCTTCCTGAAAAGGTATTTGCTTTTTCAATTGAGATGGGCTGATCCTTTGAATCAAAGAATTCTAAATAATATCAAGGTATATTGTCTCCTGCTTAGGCTGATAAATCCAAGGGAAATTGCTATATCCTCTATTCAAAGAGGAGAAATGCGCCTGGATGTAATGCTGATTCAGAAGGATCTAACTCTTACAGAATTGATAAAAAGGGGAATATTGATTATCGAACCGGTTCGTCTGTCTATAAAATGGGATGGACAATGGATTATGTATCAAACCATAAGTATTTCATTGGTCCATAAGAATAAGTACCAAACTAATCGAATATGCCGAGAAAAAAAATATGTTGATGAAGATTATTTCGATAGATCCATTGCACAACATGGAAAGGTACTTGTGAATGGAGATGAAAATAATTATGCTTTGCTTGTTCCTGAAAATATTCCATCTCCTAGACGTCGTAGAGAATTGAGAATTCTAATTTGTTTGAATTCCGAGAATGAGAATGTTGTGAATAGAAATTCAGTATTTTTCAATGGCAACAACGTAAGGAACTGTGTGCAATTTTTGGATGAGGACAAGCATTTTGATACAGATATAAATGAATTTATCCAATTCAAATTGTTTCTTTGGCCCAATTATCGATTAGAAGATTTAGCTTGTATGAATCGCTACTGGTTTAATACCAATAATGGCAGTCGTTTCAGTATGTCAAGGATACATATGTATCCACGAGTCAGAATTAGTTGATGGTGGATTTCCTATATATCTATATCACGTGTCATATCCGGTATATAAAGGTATACAAATGTACACACACGTTGTGTTACATTAGATTCTGATACATGATACTGATTCAATGATGTATCATATCAATTGGATCTAGGAATGAATCGGCAGAATTTTCTTAAGTCCCAATCATTCCCTTTTGTGGGTGTAGAAATGTACCATCTCCTTCTATCGAATCCAATTTTCAATTGGATTCGATAGTAAAGTAGTCTATGAATAAATCCAGATTATTTTATTGTGTGTACCAGATCTAAATGACTGGCATTATCATTATTCCTGATCGGTAAAATCCATATCTGTGGAAAAGAAAGAAAAAAAAAAGAGAGAGAGAAGAATTCTTTTTATGGTAAAAAATTCATTCATCTCAGTTATTCCGCAAGAAGAAAAAGAAAAAAACAAAGGGTCTGTTGAATTTCAAGTATTCAGTTTCACCAATAAGATACGGAGACTTACTTCACATTTGGAATTGCACAGAAAAGACTATTTATCCCAGAGAGGTCTGCGGAAAATTCTGGGAAAACGTCAACGTATACTGGCTTATTTGTCAAAGAAAAATAGAGTACGTTATAAAGAATTAATTGATCAGTTGGATATTCGGGAACCAAAAACTCGTTAATTTGAAAATTCGTTTGAATTATTTGCTTTATTAGATCTTGAATTTTGATGAACCTCGTTTCGTTTTCAGCAATTCATGAAATAATGAATCGGGGAAGAAAACATATGACTGTACCGGATATAAGAAAAGACTTCATGATAGTCAATATGGGTCCTCACCACCCATCAATGCATGGTGTTCTTCGACTCATCGTTACTCTAGATGGTGAAGATGTTATTGATTGTGAACCCGTATTGGGTTATTTACACAGAGGGATGGAAAAAATTGCGGAAAACCGAACAATTATACAGTATCTACCTTACGTAACACGTTGGGATTATTTAGCTACTATGTTCACAGAGGCAATAACGGTAAATGCACCAGAACAATTGGGAAATATTCAAGTACCTAAAAGAGCCAGCTATATCAGAGTCATTATGCTGGAGTTGAGTCGTATAGCTTCTCATTTGTTATGGCTTGGGCCTTTTATGGCGGATATCGGTGCACAGACTCCTTTCTTCTATATTTTCAGAGAGAGGGAATTGCTATATGATCTATTCGAAGCTGCCACAGGTATGCGAATGATGCATAATTATTTCCGTATCGGGGGAGTAGCTGCTGATCTACCTCATGGCTGGATAGATAAATGTTTGGATTTCTGCGATTATTCTTTAACAGGAGTTGTTGAATATCAAAAGCTTATTACGCGGAATCCCATTTTTTTGGAACGAGTTGAAGGAGTGGGCATTATTGGTGGAGAGGAAGCAATAAATTGGGGTTTATCAGGACCAATGCTACGAGCTTCCGGAATACAATGGGATCTTCGTAAAGTTGATCATTATGAGTGTTACGATGAATTCGATTGGGAAGTCCAATGGCAAAAAGAAGGAGACTCATTAGCTCGTTATTTAGTACGAATCAGTGAAATGGCGGAATCCATAAAAATTATTCAACAGGCT